ATGTGCAATATTGCAATAGTATAATATACACATCAAACAATTTATGAATAACAATCATGTCTGTACATTACAAGTGCGAAAAACACTTCTAGAGCTTTTCCTGTTTCCGGGGGGTTTACAGGAGTCTTAGAGATCTTAGGAGTTTGGGGGGGGTAGGGGGGGTTTACGCGCAAAAACCGGGGGTGATAATAGGAAAGTTTGGGGAAAAATTAAATATCTGATTAAACTTTATGCTCTTGATATCAGTTATGCAATTCTTCTATCAATATCTTATCACCATTCATACTATTTCTTTCATGCAAGGAAAATGTTCAACCTTGTCTGTCATTTCTGTATGCACTCTGAGATGTCAAATGAAAGGGAAAAAAAAAAGAGAACCCCCCACACGCTGGAAAGAACGCCCGGCATGGTGGGTAACGAGGAGTATGTATTACCACCATTAACTTATGCAAGCGTCGATGAAAGTATGGGGAATTATAACAATTATAGGACCTGAAATAGGAACCAGATGCCAGGAATAATTCACCTAGTGAAACCCCCACGAATACTTGTCCTTGACCTTCAAGAACCGTTGACATTAAGGAATCAACTGATGGTGGGCTCTTACTACATTAAATATGGGTAATGAATAGGATGGTGGGTACTTGGTATAACTTAACTAGTGAGAGTTGTGATCGGTCTTAAACTATCGTTTAGTAATTAATGGATATTTATTGGAGAATATTCAGTTATGGTTTATGTACCCTTTAGTTAAAATGGTTTAAACAAATATGTGGTATATTTGTCTATGTTTTTGTAAATGATATGTATTAATATATAGGATATGTTTGATATAAAATAATGGTGTTAATACATATATGCATTGCGTTTACATGAAAGGCAGAGCCCGGCAAACAATAGTCTAAATTAGGATCCTAGCTTTGGGAGTTAGGGGCGGGGGTTAAAATCCCCTTTGTTTGAAGCAGTAGGAAGGGCTTTAACCTTCGACGTCCGGTTTACAAGACCGGCGCTCTGGCGCTGAGCTACTAGTGCAGGCTCATTCAAGGATTTTGTTTTCTAGTCAGCCGGCGAGAGGGGCGAGGACGAGAAAGAGGAAGAAGTAGAGGAAAGATGCAATTTGCCCAATAATGACGAAGGGGTGTTCAACGGGTATGCCTCCAATTCAGGTGAGGATGGCGACGTCTGCAACTAAAAGTCAGAAGAGGAACTGCGTGATAGGGCGAAATGTTAAGCCTCGTTGTTTGGAGGTGTGGAGGATAGGAACAACTATCAAGATAAGGATTGAGAATAGGAGGGCGAGAACTCCGCCAAGTTTGTTAGGGATTGAGCGGAGGATGGCGTAGGCAAATAGGAAGTATCATTCGGGTTTGATATGAGGCGGGGTGACTAGGGGGTTTGCAGGGGTGAAGTTGTCGGGGTCCCCAAGCAGGTTGGGGGAGAAGAGGGCGAGAGAAATGAGGGCGATTAGAAGGACTGCGAAGCCTAATAAGTCTTTGTAGGAGAAGTAAGGGTGGAAAGAGATTTTGTCGGCGTCTGAGTTTAGGCCTGTGGGGTTGTTGGACCCGGTTTCGTGGAGGAAAATAAGGTGCACTATTGTTGCAGCTGCAATAATGAAGGGAAAGAGGAAATGGAAGGCGAAGAAGCGGGTTAAGGTGGCGTTGTCTACGGAAAACCCTCCTCAGATTCATTGGACTAAAGAGTTGCCAATATAAGGGACTGCGGAGAGAAGGTTCGTGATGACAGTGGCGCCTCAGAACGATATTTGACCTCACGGGAGGACATAGCCCACGAAAGCTGTTATTATAGTTAAAAGGAGTAGAATTACTCCAATGTTTCAGGTTTCTTTATAGAGGTAGGAGCCGTAGTACAGGCCTCGGCCGATGTGAAGATAAATGCAAATGAAGAAAAAGGATGCGCCGTTAGCGTGCATGTTTCGAATGAGTCAGCCGTAGTTAACATCACGGCAGATGTGGGCAATGGAGGAGAAGGCGGTGGCGATATCGGAGGTGTAGTGTATGGCTAGGAAAAGGCCTGTCAGGATTTGGGCAGCTAGACAAAGCCCTAGTAAAGATCCAAAGTTTCATCAAACAGAAATGTTTGAAGGGGCTGGGAGATCAACTAGTGCGTCGTTTGCAATTTTTAGGAGGGGGTGGGTTTTTCGGAGGTTGGCCATTATTGTTTTTGTAGTTGAATAACAACGGTGGTTTTTCAAGTGATTAGTCCTGGTTAAAGTCCTGGCAGAAACTATGGTTTATATTATGTTTATATTTTTACTAGGGCTGGTAGTTGGTCTTGCGGCGGTTGCTTCTAATCCTTCGCCGTATTTTGCGGCGTTAGGGCTGGTTGCGGTAGCAGGTATGGGGTGTGGGGTGTTGGTGGGGCATGGGGGGTCTTTTTTATCTTTAATTTTATTTTTGATTTATTTGGGGGGAATATTAGTAGTGTTTGCATATTCGGCAGCACTGGCAGCTGAGCCTTATCCTGAGGGTTGAGGGAGTTGGCCTGTGTTAGGGGTAATAGTGGCGTATTTATTAGGGGTGGGCATGGCGGCGGTGTTATTTTGAGGGGGGTGATACGAGGGGGCTTGAGTGTCTGCTGATGAATTTGTTGAGTTTTCGGTTTTTCGGGGGGATGTTGGAGGGGTAGCTTTGATGTACTCGATGGGTGGGGGTGTTTTGGTGATAGGGGCTTGAGTGTTGCTGTTAACGTTGTTTGTGGTGTTGGAGTTAACGCGGGGTTTAAGTCGGGGGGCCCTTCGAGCTGTTTAATAAAGTAGTAGTAGAAGAGCTAAACCGAAGGTGAAAAAGAAGAGGGAAAGATAGGTTTTGATTATACCCTGTTGAATGTTGTTAGTCGTGGTAATTAGAGGGAGGTTAAGGGTAGCAGTTGCTTTTGGGCCCATTTTTTCTAACCATGTTTGGTCGACTGTTTGGGAGGCGATGGTTTGTCCTAAAATCAGGTTTAGTTTGGGGATGAGGCGATGAATAACTATTGGGAAGAAACCTAGTATGTTAGAAAAATGGTGGGGAGAAAGGTTTGGTATTGGTTTGTATTGCTTATTGGTTAGTGAGGCGAGTTCTAGTGCGGTGAGAAGGCCGATAATAGTCACTATTAGGGCGGCAACTTTGAGAAGGAATGGTATGGATATAACTGGTGTTTTTAAGGGGGTGATGTTAGAGGTAATTAGGAGACCGGCGATAATACTTCCTCAGGCTAGGCGTTTGATGGGGTTAATAACTGTTGAATTGTTTTCGTTAATTGGGGAAAGGGGGTTGAAGCGGGGGTGGCCTATTGAGACGAAGAAAACTACCCGAAGACTGTAGATAGCGGTGAAGGAAGTGGCTAGGAGGGTGAGGAATAGGGCCCAGGCGTTTAGGTAAGATGTGTTTAAGGCTTCAATAATAGCATCTTTTGAAAAGAAACCTGCTAAGAAAGGGGTTCCTGTGAGAGCTAGGCTTCCGATGGTTAAGCAGGAAGATGTGAGAGGAGTCAGGTGATGTATACCTCCTATTTTTCGGATGTCTTGCTCGTCGTTTAGGCTATGAATAATAGACCCTGAGCAGAGGAAAAGTATAGCTTTAAAGAATGCGTGAGTGCAGATGTGAAGGAAGGCAAGTTGGGGTTGGTTAAGCCCAATTGTTACTATTATTAAACCCAGTTGACTTGAGGTTGAGAAAGCAACGATTTTTTTGATATCATTTTGGGTGAGGGCGCAGGTTGCGGTAAAGAGGGTGGTGAGGGCCCCTAAACAAAGGCAAATGGTTAAGGCGGTTTGATTGTTTTCTAGTATTGGACTTATGCGGATGAGGAGGAAGATGCCTGCTACGACCATGGTGCTTGAGTGCAGTAGGGCAGAGACCGGCGTAGGGCCTTCTATGGCAGAAGGAAGCCAGGGGTGGAGGCCAAACTGGGCGGATTTACCAGTGGCAGCAATGATGAGACCAATGAGGGGGTAAGTTAGATCAAAGTCTTTGGATAAAGTAAATATTTGTTGTATTTCTCAGGAGTTAAGGGAGGTTGCAATTCAGGCTATAGCAAAAATTAGGCCGATGTCCCCTACTCGGTTGTAGACTACTGCTTGGAGGGCAGCGGTGTTTGCGTCTGCACGGCCGTATCATCAGCCGATGAGGAGAAAAGATATAATTCCGACACCCTCTCAACCGATAAATAGTTGAAATATATTGTTTGCGGTAACAAGAATGATCATGGCAATGAGGAAGATTAGGAGGTATTTAAAAAACCGATTTATGTTCGGGTCGGCATGTATATATCAGGAGGCAAATTCTAGGATTGACCAGGTGACATAAAGGGCGACAGGGGTGAAGATAATTGAGTAGATATCAAATTTAAGACTAATATTAATATCAAATGTGTGGGTATTTATTCAAGTTCAGCTGGTAATAATTGTCTCTGTGCCTTCGTTAAGGAAGAGGCAGAGAGGGAGGATGCTAGTAAAGAAGGCTCATTTTACTGCTGTTTTAACCTGGGTTAATGCTCAGTTGAGAGGGAGGGGGGTGGGGGAAAAGGAGGAAAGGATGGGGGATATAAGTAATAAAAAAATAAGAATTAGACTAGTGGTTATTATGGTGGAGGTGAGGTGCATAGCTGCTACTTGGATTTGCACCAAGAGTTTTTGGTTCCTAAGACCAACGGATGAGCTGTTATCCTTTAGAAGCGGGGCGAGTGAGCTTAGGAGTCTAACCTAAGAGGCAAAAATTAGCAGTCTTTGTTGTTGTCAACCTCTCTCGGTGAATAAGGGGGTTTTAACCTCTGTTTTTAGAATCACAATCTAATGTTTTTGTTAAACTATATCTACAGGCGGTTCACCCTCAAATTAATTCGGGCTTGGTGATTAGAAGAATTAGGGGTAGGAGATGAAGGGCTAGGAGAAGATGTTCTCGGGAATGTGTTGGGTCGAGGGATATAATATGTGCTGGTAGGGGCCCCCGTTGTGTTATAAGAAATATATACAGGGAGTAGCCTGCAGTAATTAGGGTTCCAGCTCCCGTGAGTGCAATTGTTCATCAGGATCAGTGGAGCAGGGAGATAATGATTATGAGTTCTCCTATTAGATTTGGTAGAGGGGGGAGGGCAAGGTTTGCAAGGCTGGCGATGAATCATCATGCGGTTATTAGAGGTAAAACCATTTGGAGTCCTCGAGCTAATACTATGGTTCGGCTGTGGGTTCGTTCGTAGTTTGTGTTAGCTAGGCAAAAGAGGGCGGAGGAAGTTAGACCGTGTGCGATTATTAGAATAAGGGCGCCTGTGAAACCTCAGGGAGTTTGGACTAGAATACCTGCTGCTACGAGCCCCATATGACTTACTGAGGAATAAGCAATTAGGGACTTTAAGTCTGTTTGGCGGAGGCAAATTGAGCCAGTTATAATCACCCCTCAGAGGGCGAAGATAATGAAGGGGTAGCTGAGTTCTTTGGTGAGCGGTTCTAGCATAATTATTATACGTATTATTCCATAGCCTCCTAGTTTTAGTAAGACTGCGGCTAGTACTATGGAACCAGCGATTGGGGCTTCAACGTGTGCCTTGGGAAGTCAGAGGTGGGCCCCATAGAGGGGTATTTTTACTAGGAAGGCGAGCAAGCAACCGGCTCATCATAGTTTATCGGCGAAAGAAGAGAGTTGTAGGGAGGGGGCATATTGTAGTGTTAGAAGGGATAGGGTGCCAGTGCTGTTTTGGAGCAGTAGGAGAGCGACAAGCAGAGGGAGTGAGCCTGCTAGTGTATAGAATAAAAAATAAGTGCCCGCATTTAGTCGTTCTGTTTGATTTCCTCAACGAGTAATGATTACAAGGGTTGGAATAAGGGTAGCTTCAAACATAATATAAAATATAATTATCTCGGTTGCGCCGAAGGCTATAATGAGGAAGATTTGTAATGATGTAAGGAGGGTAATGTAGGTTCGTTGGCGGGAGGAAGGTTCGGACGCTGTGTGGTTTTGGCTTGCAAGAATTATCAGGGGGAGAAGCCAACAGGTTAATGCAAGAAGGGGGGTAGAGAGGGGGTCTGTTGCTATGTAAGGGTTGAGAAAAGACCAGCCTGATTCAGCGGATGCTTTTAGTCAGGTTAGGCTAGTTAAGGAAATGATTAGACTGTAGGAAAGGGCGGTGGATCAGAGGTGTTTGGTCGGGACGGCTCAAATAGTGGGGACAAGCATGATAGTAGGGAGGAGAATTTTTAGCATTGTAGAAGATTTAGGTTTTGGAGTCGGTCTGTTCCGTGAGTGCGGGCAGTGGCAACAAGTAGTGCGAGGCCGGCGCTTGCTTCACAGGCTGAGAAAGCCAGGAGAAGTATGGGGGAGGCTGAGAAGTTGGCGGAGTTAAGTTGAAGGGTTCACATGGAGAGAGCAATAAAGAGTGAGAGTATTATACCTTCTAAACATAAAAGAGCGGAAAGAAGATGGGTTCGGTGGAATGCCAGGCCTGCTAGGCCTAGAAGAAAGGTAGAGGAAAAGGCGAAATGTGTAGGGGTCATTAGACGGTTATGGACTTTAACCACAAGCTCTTGAGCCGAAATCAAGGGTTTTTCTTAAACTAACAGTCTATTCAGCTCATTCTAGACCGCCTTGAGTTCATTCGTAAATTAGGCCGAGGGTTAATAATATAAGAACAGCGAAGGCTCAGGTGAATGTTATGAGAGGGGAAGAAAGTTGATCTCCCCAAGGAAGGGGAAGGAGCAGTGCAATTTCCAAATCGAATAGGAGGAAAAGGATTGCAACAAGGAAGAAGCGGAGAGAGAAGGGTAGACGCGCGGATCCTAGGGGATCAAAGCCACATTCGTAGGGGGAAAGTTTTTCATGGTCAGGTGTTATTTGGGGAAGTCAAAAAGAAACAATAGCGAGGATAGTGGAGAGGGTAATAGAAATAATGAGTATTGTTGTGATTAAATTCATTATCTTTCCTTGGGGTTTAACCAAGACTAGGTGATTGGAAGTCACAGGTACTAGCTTTAATACTAGAAAGATATGAGCCTCATCAGTAAATTGAGATATAAAGGAATAGTCAGACAACGTCTACAAAGTGTCAGTATCAGGCGGCTGCTTCAAAACCAAAGTGGTGTTCGGAGGTAAAATGATATAGGACTTGTCGTAGAAGGCAGATGGCTAAGAAGGTGGAGCCAATGATTACGTGGAGTCCGTGGAAACCGGTTGCTACGAAGAAGGTGGAACCATAAACTCCGTCTGCAATAGTGAAGGGGGCTTCGTAGTATTCTATTGCTTGAAGGAAGGTAAAGTAGAAGCCTAGAAGGATAGTTAAAGTGAGGGACTGGATTGCTTCTTTTCGGTGTCCTTCTATGATGCTGTGGTGTGCCCAGGTGACTGTGACTCCTGAGGCTAGTAGGACGGCTGTATTGAGCAGGGGGACTTCAAAGGGATCTAGAGGGGTAATTCCTGTAGGGGGTCAGCAGCCCCCTAGTTCTGGAGTTGGGGCGAGGCTGGAGTGATAAAAGGCTCAGAAGAAACCTAGGAAGAAGAATACTTCTGAGGTAATAAAAAGGATCATTCCGTATCGGAGGCCTTTTTGGACAGGAGGGGTGTGGTGTCCTTGGAATGTTCCTTCTCGGACAATATCCCGTCATCATTGATATATAGTTAGAAGAAGAAGGATAAGACCTAGTGCTAATAAGGTTATATTATGGAAATGCATTCAGATTGCTAAACCGGAGGTTAGTAGAAGGGCGCCTACTGCGCCTGTTAGGGGTCATGGGCTGGGGTCAACTATGTGATATGCGTGTACTTGATGGGCCATTAGACGTTTTCTTGTAGGTAGAGGCTTAAGAGAAGGACAAAGACATAGGCTTGAATTATGGCCACTGCAACTTCTAGAAGGGTCAGGAGGAATAGTAGTACTGCGGTCAAAATGGCTACTGTGGGTATTAGGGGGAGGAGGACGAAGGCGGCGGTGGCAATGAGTTGAATTAAAAGGTGACCGGCTGTAAGGTTTGCGGTTAATCGTACGCCAAGTGCGAGGGGGCGAATAAATAGGCTAATTGTTTCGATGATAATTAGGACAGGGATTAAGAGGGTGGGGGTACCTTCTGGTAACAGGTGGCCTAGGGCATGGGTAGGCTGGTTTCGCATACCAATAATGACTGTTGCAAGTCAGAGGGGGACGGCGAAGGCCATGTTGAGGGAGAGTTGCGTTGTGGGGGTAAAGGTGTAGGGCAGGAGACCAAGTATGTTTAAGGTAATGAGGAAAAGTATGAGGGAGGCGAGAAGGGCTGCTCATTTATGGCCCCCTAGACTTAGAGGTTGAAAAATTTGTTGGGTAAAGCGGTTAATAAACCATCCTTGGAGTGTAATGAGGCGGTTGTTTAGTCAACGGGGGGTAGGTTTGGGGTAGAGGACTCAGGGTAAACTGAGGGCAAGGGCAATGAGGGGGATTCCTAGGTATGTGGGGCTCATAAATTGGTCAAAAAAGCTTAGTATCATGGTCAACTTCAGGGCTCTGTTTTGGGTTTCTCTGTGCTTTGGAGTGTTGGGTCGTTTGGGAAGGTGTGTGCTAGAACTTTTGGGGGAATGACTGTTAGGAAAACTAATCAGGAGAAGACTAGAATAGCAAATCAAGGTGCGGGGTTAAGTTGTGGCATTTCGCTAGGGGTGGGCGGGGGTCACCAGTCTTTAGCTTAAAAGGCTAACGCTATTCCCTATTTAGCTTCTTAGCGAAGTGTCTTCAAGTATTAAGGAGGATCAGTTTTCAAAGTGTTCTAGTGGTACCGCTTCTACCACAATAGGCATAAAGCTGTGGTTTGCGCCGCAAATTTCAGAGCATTGGCCATAAAAGATTCCGGGGTGGGAGGCAATAAATGCTGTTTGGTTTAAGCGTCCTGGGACGGCGTCTATTTTTACCCCCAGACTTGGGACGGCTCAGGAGTGAAGTACATCTTCGGCAGAAATTAGGACCCGGATGGGGGATTCAACTGGTACTACTATTCGATGGTCTGCTTCTAGAAGGCGGAATTGGCCCGGGGCTAAGTCTTGTGTGGGGATTATGTATGAGTCAAAGCCGAGGTCTTCATAGTCAGTATACTCGTAACTTCAGTATCACTGGTGACCTATTGCTTTAATTGTAAGATGAGGGTCGTTAATTTCATCTATAAGATAAAGAATGCGTAGGGAGGGGAGGGCAATGAGAATCAGGATAATAGCTGGGAGCAGGGTTCAAATGATTTCGATTTCTTGGGAGTCTAGGATAAATTTATTAGTTAGCTTGGTTGTTACTATAGCCACAATAATATAAAGCACGAATGTGCTAATTAGAAAAACAATTATTAAGGCATGGTCGTGGAAGTGAAGAAGTTCTTCTATTACAGGTGAAGCTGCATCTTGAAAACCTAGTTGGGAGGGATGTGCCATTGTTGTAAGACACGCGGGGCTTAAACCCGCAATTTTGCCTTGACAAGGCAATGTAATGGTCAATTTTACTAGTGTCTTATGAAGAAAGTGACAGAGTGGTTATGTGGCTGGCTTGAAACCAGTTTATGGGGGTTCAATTCCTCCCTTTCTCGTTACTAGGGGCTTGAGGGGGCGGAAGCAGATTTTTCGTAGTTTGACCAAGTTTGAACTTGAACGAAGGCAGGTTCTTCGAAGGTGTGGTAAGGAGGAGGGCAACCGTGAAGTCATTCTACGTTCGTTGCTGTGAGTTCCACTGATGAAACTTCTCGTTTAGCGGCGAATGCTTCTCAAATAATAAATAAAAATATAATTACTGCGATTAGGGAAATTATTGAGCCAATGGAAGAAACTGTGTTTCAAAGGGTGTAGGCGTCGGGATAGTCGGAGTATCGGCGAGGTATTCCTGCCAGCCCCAGGAAATGTTGTGGGAAGAAAGTTATATTAACACCAGCAAACATAACCCCGAAGTGGATTTTGGTTCAGGTGTCGTGGAGCGTGTAACCTGAGAATAAGGGGAATCAGTGGACGAAGCCGGCAACGATGGCAAATACGGCCCCTATCGAGAGAACATAGTGGAAGTGGGCAACGACGTAATATGTGTCGTGAAGCATAATATCTAGAGAAGAGTTGGCCAGGACAATTCCGGTTAGTCCTCCAACAGTAAAGAGGAAAATGAAGCCGAGTGCTCATAAGAGTGGAGTTTCTCATTTAATTGAGCCGCCGTGCAGAGTGGCCAGTCAGCTGAAAACTTTTACCCCGGTTGGGATAGCAATAATTATTGTGGCGGAAGTAAAGTAAGCTCGTGTGTCTACGTCCATTCCTACAGTAAACATGTGGTGAGCTCAGACAATAAACCCTAGGAGGCCAATGGCCATTATGGCTCAGACCATTCCCATATATCCGAAGGGTTCTTTTTTACCCGCGTAGTATGCAACAACGTGGGAGATTATACCAAAGCCAGGGAGGATGAGGATATAGACTTCAGGATGACCAAAGAATCAGAACAAATGTTGGTAAAGGATAGGGTCCCCCCCTCCAGCAGGGTCAAAGAAGGTTGTATTAAGGTTTCGGTCTGTGAGAAGTATTGTGATGCCGGCAGCAAGCACGGGCAGGGATAATAAAAGCAATACTGCGGTAATTAGGACGGACCACACAAACAGAGGTGTTTGGTACTGAGAGATGGCAGGGGGTTTTATGTTAATAATTGTTGTAATAAAATTAATTGCGCCAAGAATAGACGATACCCCGGCCAAATGGAGGGAGAAGATGGTTAAATCGACAGAAGGCCCTGCGTGGGCGAGATTGCCTGAGAGTGGGGGATAAACAGTTCATCCTGTGCCAGCCCCTGCTTCGACTCCGGAAGAGGCAAGGAGGAGGAGGAATGAAGGGGGAAGGAGTCAGAAGCTTATATTGTTTATTCGAGGGAAAGCTATGTCGGGTGCACCAATCATAAGAGGCACTAGTCAGTTTCCAAAGCCTCCAATCATAATTGGTATTACTATAAAGAAAATTATTACAAAAGCATGTGCTGTAACAATTACATTATAAATCTGGTCATCTCCGAGGAGAGCGCCGGGCTGACTTAGTTCTGCCCGAATTAGGAGGCTAAGTGCAGTTCCTACTATTCCGGCCCAAGCACCAAATACTAGATAGAGGGTGCCGATATCTTTGTGATTAGTTGAGAAGAATCAACGAGTGATTGCCACAGGTAAGATGGCTGAGTGTTAAGCGGTGGACTGTAGTCCCACGAACAGAGGTTCAAATCCTCTTCTTATCAAGCCTCGAGGTGTTATACATATCAGATTGCAAATCCGAAGCAGCAGGTTAGAACCCTGCCGGGGCTTTCCCCCGCCCTTTTGGAGGCGGGCGGGGGAAAGGTTAGACAGATGCTTGTTGGTTTAAGCGCTTAGCTGTTAACTAAGAGTTTGTAGGATCGAGGCCTTCCTGTCTAGCAAGGCTTTAGCTTAATTAAAGTGTCTGTTTTGCATACAGAAGATGTGGGTTAGTATCCTGCAAGTTTTAGCAGGGGCTGGGAGATTTTCACTCCCGCTTAGGGCTTTGAAGGCCCTTGGTCTGGGTGTTATCCTAAGCCCCTTAGGAGGTTAATAAGGCGGAGATGGCAGGGGTGAGAGGTAGGAGGCAAATTGTTATTGCAGTTGAAGTGGCGAGGGGGTAGGTTAGTTGAGTGGAAGGTAAGCGTCAGGGGGTTGAACCTGTGAGATTGTTAGGGGAAATAGTAAGGGTTATTGCGTAAGAGAGGCGTAGGTAAAAATACAGGCTAAGTAGGGCTGAAAGGGCAGCTAGGGTTGCGGTTGGAGCAAGCCCTTGTTTGGTTAGTTCTTGAAGGATTAGTCATTTTGGCATGAAGCCTGTAAGAGGGGGGAGGCCTCCTAGGGAGAGTAGAATGAGGGGTATGAGAGCTGTCAGGGCGGGGGCTTTTGCTCAGGATGTGGCAAGGGTGTTGATATTTGTAGATTCGTTGAGTTTAAATACAAGAAATGTTGAGAATGTTATAATGAAATAGGTTAGGAGGGTAAGGAGGGTGATGGAGGGGGAGAATTGTAGGACAAGAATTATTCAGCCTAAATGGGCGATTGATGAATATGCAAGAATCTTGCGGAGTTGTGTTTGGTTTAATCCGCCTCAGCCCCCAATAAGTGTGGATGTAAGACCTAAGATGATAAGGAGTGTTGAGCTTGAAGGTTGAAGTTGAAGAATCAGGGCGAAGGGGGCAAGCTTTTGTCAGGTTGAAAGAATTAAGCCTGTGGTGAGGTCTAGGCCTTGCAGGACTTCGGGGAGTCAAGCATGAAGAGGGGCTAGACCAATTTTGAGAGCAAGTGCAAGAGTAATTATGGTACTTGGGAGGGGGTGCGTAATTTGTTGAATTTCTCACTGGCCTGTTAGTCAGGCGTTAGTTACACTTGCAAATAGAAGGGTAGCTGCAGCAGTGGCTTGAGTCAAAAAATATTTGGTTGTAGCTTCGACTGCGCGTGGGTGGTGATGTTGGGTTATTAGGGGAATAATGGCTAGTGTATTTATTTCAAGGCCTATTCAGGAGAGAAGTCAGTGGGAGCTAGCAAATGTGATTGTTGTGCCAAGGCCTAAGCCAAAGAGAAGAATGGCTAAGATGTAAGGATTCATTAGTGAAGGAAGGAGTTTAACCAACATGTTTGGGGTATGGGCCCAAAAGCTTATTTAGCTGACTTTACTAGGAAGTGGTGTAGAGGAAGCACTAAGAGTTTTGATCTCTTCAGGTAGGGTTCAAGTCCCTTCTTTCTAAGGAGTTGGAGGGATTTTAACCCTCATGATTCACTCTATCAAAGTGGTCCTTTATTTTAGGTACAGCTCCGGGCTATAGTTGCGGGGGTAGGCCGGTTAGTGCAATTGGAAGGGAGAGGTGTCAAATTACCAGGGCAAGGGTTAGTGGTAGGAAGTTTTTTCAAATTAGGTGCATGAGTTGGTCATAGCGAAATCGTGGGTAGGAAGCACGAACTCATAGGAAGAGGACGGATAGGAGAGCTGCTTTGATTATAAGATTTGTTGTTGTAATTTCAGGGGTGGTGTGAGAGACAGAGGCGCCTAGGAATAGAGTTGCAGAGAGAGTATTTATTAGGAGAATGTTGGCGTATTCAGCGAGGAAAAAAAGGGCGAAAGGTCCTCCTGCGTACTCTACGTTAAAGCCGGAGACGAGTTCGGATTCACCTTCTGTGAGGTCAAAAGGGGCCCGGTTTGTTTCTGCAAGTGTGGAAATGTACCATATAGCGGCTAGGGGCCAGGCGGGGAGGATTAATCAGACACTTTCTTGGGCGATGCTGAATGTTTGTAGGGTGAAGCCCCCAGTAAAAATAATAGCATTAAGAAGGATTAGCCCTAGGCTAACTTCATAGGAAATAGTTTGTGCTACGGCTCGAAGGGCCCCGATTAAGGCGTATTTTGAATTGGAGGCCCATCCTGAGCCTAGAATAGAATAAACTGCCAGACTGGAGAGGGCAAGGATAAAGAGGATGCCAAGGTTGAGATCTGCTATTGGGAAGGGGAGAGGCATTGGAGTTCAAAGGGTGAGGGCCAGGGTGAGGGCTAGTATGGGGGTAAAGAGAAAGAGGATGGGTGAGGAGGTGGAGGGTCGAACGGGTTCTTTTATAAAGAGTTTAAGTCCGTCTGCAACTGGTTGAAGGAGGCCGTAGGGGCCTACAATGTTTGGGCCCTTTCGTAATTGTATGTAGCCGAGGACTTTTCGTTCGACAAGCGTGAGGAGTGCAACGGCTAGAAGGACAAACACGATAAGAATTAAGGGGTTGAGGATGGATGAAACTAGTGTTGAGAGCATAGTTAAAGGGAGGACTTGAACCTCCGTGGAAAGGGCTTAGGTCTTTTGCAATGTCCGGGCTCTGCCACTTTAACAAGCCATTTTCTATGGCTAGGGGGTACGCCCTTTTATCTATTTTAGTTGATTTCAATAGATGAGGGGGAGGCATATTGAGAACAGGGGCCCCTTCTTTTCGGTCCTTTCGTACTAGAAAAGATCGTGACATAGATAGAAACTGACCTGGATTACTCCGGTCTGAACTCAGATCACGTAGGACTTTAATCGTTGAACAAACGAACCCTTAATAGCGGCTGCACCATTAGGATGTCCTGATCCAACATCGAGGTCGTAAACCCTCTTGTCGATATGGGCTCTAGAAGAGGATTGCGCTGTTATCCCTAGGGTAACTCGGTCCGTTGATCGGCTATGTGCCGGATCTTGTTGGTCAGAAGTTCTGTTACTTGGAGTTGTGACTCTGGGTTGTGGGAGTAGTGTGCTCCCGGTCCACATGGGGGTTTGTTGTTTCCCCGCGGTCGCCCCAACCAAAGACATTAGAACAGGGGCCAATGAGTTTTGTCCTTTATTTGCGGGGTGTTTAACATGGTCTGTTCTGGTGTCTAAAGCTCCATAGGGTCTTCTCGTCTTATGTTAATATCCCCGCTTCTGCACGGGGAGATCAATTTCATTGACTGGAAAAAGGAGACAGTTAAGCCCTCGTTATGCCATTCATACAGGTCTTCATTTAAAAGACAAGTGATTGCGCTACCTTTGCACGGTCAAAATACCGCGGCCGTTAAACTTATAGTCACAGGGCAGGCGGGACCTCTTATATTTAGGGGCTCAAGAGGCGATGTTTTTGGTAAACAGGCGAGGCTTGTGTTTGCCGAGTTCCTTCTTTTTCTTTTAGTCTTTCCTGGTTTGCACACCAGTGTGGGGTTAACGGTGAGGAACTAGGGGTTTTTCTAGTTGTTTGTTTTTTGCCTAGGGCCCTCTTTGTTTTGGGGCCGTTAATGGTCGGTGAAGGGTTCGTTCCGAGTTACACTTGTGCGGGGAGAGGTGGGTCCTCTTATTACTCATGTTAGCATAAACGCTTCCATAGTTTTATGGAACGGCCTGGTAGGTTTTAGGGGGGTGAAATTGTATTGTCTTTATTAGAAGGCTGGTTAGGGGATGCTCGAGCTTTAACGCTTTCTGGGTAGGTGGCTGCTTTTAGGCCCACTAGGACATTTAACCTTTTAGTTCGTTGTGATTTTTACCCTCCTTGGAAAGTTGTGTCTTGTTTCAAAGGGGCTGTACCCCCTTTGACTAACTCCTTTAACTTCTTTGGTCGGTGTGAAGGCCTTAGGCCAATGGGAGTGGAGAATTTAAAGGGCTGAACTTTTATTCAGTTTTCAGGCAACCAGCTATAACTAGGCTCGGTAGGTCTGTCACCTCTACTCGAAGTTCTTCCCACTCTTTTGCCACAGAGACGGGGGGGGTCCTATAAATTAGACTGCCTTGGAGTAGCTCGCTTAGTTTCGGGGTATCAAACTATAATGCTTTTTGCTTGAGGTTTTCTGGCTAAATCATGATGCAAAAGGTACGAGGAGTGATCTCTGCTTTTTAGTGCTTTACTGGGTTGTTTCATTTCTCTTTCAGCGTTCCCTTGCGGTACTTTCTCTGTTGCTCCTAGGTCCTTTTTCGTCGCCCGTACTTAGGTGGAAAAATGGTTTGTTGTTGAAAGAGTGGTATATTTGGGGGTATAGATAGGGTTAATTTGGGGTTGATGAAGGGGCTAGCTGTTGGGCGTCAGGGTGGCCCGATTTGCACGGGCGACTTCTCAGTGTAAGGGAGATGCTTTTCTGGCTTAGCTACACTCTGATTTTTCCAAGTACACCTTCCGGTACACTTACCATGTTACGACTTGCCTCCCCTTTACCGGTAAAATGTATTATTTATAGGATGTTGTTGGCTTGGGGAGAGTGACGGGCGGTGTGTGCGCGCTTCAGGGCCAATTTCAGCGGAACGCTCTATTTTCTGCTTACTGCTAAATCCTCCTTCTAATGTATATTTCATTACATTGTTCGTATCCCCTGTGGCAGGGAATGTAGCCCATTTCTTCCCCCCTCATATGCTACACCTCGACCTGGCGTTTTGAGTTGTACTAGTTTTGCTTACTGTGGCTCCTTCATAGGGTAAGCTGACGACGGCGGTATATAGACGGAAAGAACAAGAGGGGGTGAGGTTTAACGGGGGTTATCGGTTCTAGAACAGGCTCCTCTAGGTGGATCTAAAGCACCGCCAAGTCCTTTGGGTTTTAAGCTAGTGCTCGTAGTACCCGGGCGGATAGTGGGTGTAGGGGGCTATCAAGGTTTAGGGCTGGGCATAGTGGGGTATCTAATCCCAGTTTGTTTCGCAGCTTTCGTGGGGTCGGGGATATAAAGCCACTTTCGTAGTGGGGCTTCTTGCTCTCGGGTACGTATAACAGTTCTGAGGGCGTTCGGCTTTAGTTTAAAAACTTCCTAACCACTCTTTACGCCGATGTCTATCAACTTGAGCCTCTCGTATAACCGCGGTGGCTGGCACGAGTTTTACCGGCCCTCTTGGCTTTAACTAAGTCAAGTTTACACTTATGGCTTAATGTCTATCACTGCTGAGTTCCCTTGAGGGTGTGGCTAAGCAAGGTGTCATGGGCTGCGGAAAGTGTGCCTGATACCAGCTCCTTGTTCTCGGGCAGAAAACTGTGGGCATTCTCACAGGGGGGCGGAGACTTGCATGTGTAAGTTTAGCCAAAGTTGACAGTAAAGTCAGGACCAAGCTTTTGTGCTTACGGGACCTTTCTAGGGACCGTCTTAACATCTTCAGTGTTATGCTTTAGTTAAGCTACGCTAGC